GTTAATGTAGCTTAAGCTTAAAGCAAGGCACTGAAAATGCTTAGATGAGTACACCAACTCCATAAACACATAGGTTTGGTCCCAGCCTTCCTGTTAACTTTCAATAGACTTACACATGCAAGCATCCACGCCCCAGTGAGTAACGCCCTCCGAATCAATAAGACTAAGAGGAGCAGGTATCAAGCACACATCTCGTAGCTCATAACGCCTTGCTTAACCACACCCCCACGGGAGACAGCAGTGATAAAAATTAAGCCATAAACGAAAGTTTGACTAAGCTACATTGAACAGGGTTGGTAAATCTCGTGCCAGCCACCGCGGTCATACGATTAACCCGAGCTAACAGGAACACGGCGTAAAACGTGTTAAAGCGCCACATCAAATAGAGTTAAATGCTAATTAAACTGTAAAAAGCCATAATTACAACAAAAATAAATGACGAAAGTAACCCTATAACAGCTGACACACTATAGCTAAGACCCAAACTGGGATTAGATACCCCACTATGCTTAGCCCTAAACATAAATAATCACAAAAACAAGATTATTCGCCAGAGTACTACCGGCAACAGCCCGAAACTCAAAGGACTTGGCGGTGCTTTATACCCTTCTAGAGGAGCCTGTTCTATAATCGATAAACCCCGATAAACCTCACCAATCCTTGCTAATACAGTCTATATACCGCCATCTTCAGCAAACCCTAAAAAGGAACAAAAGTAAGCTTAATCATAGCACATAAAGACGTTAGGTCAAGGTGTAACCCATGGAATGGGAAGAAATGGGCTACATTTTCTAACTCAAGAAAATTCAATACGAAAGCCATTATGAAACTAATGACCAAAGGAGGATTTAGTAGTAAACTAAGAATAGAGTGCTTAGTTGAACCAGGCCATGAAGCACGCACACACCGCCCGTCACCCTCCTCAAGTAAATATAACGCACTCAAACCTACTTACACGCACCAATCACATGAGAGGAGACAAGTCGTAACAAGGTAAGCATACTGGAAAGTGTGCTTGGACAAACCAAGATATAGCTTAACTAAAGCATCTAGTTTACACCTAGAAGATTTCACACATCATGAATATCTTGAACTACACCTAGCCCAAAACCCCAATCCTTCAATCTAAACAACCAAGACAAACTAAAACAAAACATTTACCCTAATTAAAGTATAGGAGATAGAAATTTTAAACATGGCGCTATAGAGAAAGTACCGTAAGGGAATGATGAAAGAAAAGATCAAAGTACAAAAAAGCAAAGATTAACCCTTGTACCTTTTGCATAATGAATTAACGAGCAAAAAACTTAACAAAACGAATTTTAGCTAAGTAACCCGAAACCAGACGAGCTACTTATGGACAGTTTATTAGAACCAACTCATCTATGTGGCAAAATAGTGAGAAGATCCATAAGTAGAGGTGACATGCCTAACGAGCCTGGTGATAGCTGGTTGTCCAGAAAATGAATCTCAGTTCAGCCTTAAAGATACTAAAAATACAAATAAATCACACCGTATCTTTAAAAGTTAGTCTAAAAAGGTACAGCTTTTTAGAAATGGGTACAACCTTCACTAGAGAGTAAGATCTAACTAACACCATAGTAGGCCTAGAAGCAGCCATCAATTAAGAAAGCGTTAAAGCTCAACAATAAAAACAATACTAATACCAGTAATAACATAACCAACTCCTAGACCTAATACTGGACTATTCTATTTTTTAATAGAAGCAACAATGTTAGTATGAGTAACAAGAAATATTTTCTCCCTGCACAAGCTTAAGTCAGTATCTGATAATACCCTGACTATTAACAGTAAATAAAAACAACCCAACAATAAATAGTTTATAAATCGTACTGTTAACCCAACACAGGAGTGCACCCAGGAAAGATTAAAAGAAGTAAAAGGAACTCGGCAAACACAAACCCCGCCTGTTTACCAAAAACATCACCTCCAGCATCCCCAGTATTGGAGGCACTGCCTGCCCAGTGACTAGACGTTAAACGGCCGCGGTATTCTGACCGTGCAAAGGTAGCATAATCATTTGTTCTCTAAATAAGGACTTGTATGAATGGCCACACGAGGGTTTTACTGTCTCTTACTTCCAATCAGTGAAATTGACTTCCCCGTGAAGAGGCGGGGATAAATCAACAAGACGAGAAGACCCTATGGAGCTTTAACTAACTAGCCCAAAGAAAATAAACTTAATCACCAAGAGACAACAACACTCTTCATGGACTAACAGTTTCGGTTGGGGTGACCTCGGAGAACAAAAAATCCTCCGAACGATTTTAAAGGCTAGACTTACAAGTCAAACCAAACCATCGCTTATTGATCCAAAAACTTGATCAACGGAACAAGTTACCCTAGGGATAACAGCGCAATCCTATTCGAGAGTCCATATCGACAATAGGGTTTACGACCTCGATGTTGGATCAGGACACCCCGATGGTGCAACCGCTATCAAAGGTTCGTTTGTTCAACGATTAAAGTCCTACGTGATCTGAGTTCAGACCGGAGCAATCCAGGTCGGTTTCTATCTGTTATGTATTTCTCCCAGTACGAAAGGACAAGAGAAATAAGGCCAACTTCAACAAAGCGCCTTAAACCAATTAATGACCTTATCTCAATTAACCTCACAAACAAAACCTGCCCTAGAAAAGGGCCTAGTTAAGGTGGCAGAGCCCGGTAATTGCGTAAAACTTAAACCTTTATACTCAGAGATTCAAATCCTCTCCTTAACAAAATGTTCATAATCAACATTTTAATACTTATTATCCCCATCCTCCTAGCTGTAGCCTTTCTTACACTAGTTGAACGAAAGGTCCTAGGCTACATACAATTCCGAAAGGGCCCTAACGTTGTAGGACCATATGGCCTACTCCAACCCATCGCTGATGCAATCAAACTCTTCACCAAAGAACCCCTACGACCCGCCACATCTTCAATCTCAATATTTATTTTAGCCCCTGTCCTTGCTCTAACCCTAGCCCTAACCATATGAATCCCCCTACCTATACCCCACCCTCTCATCAACATAAACTTAGGAGTGCTCTTCATACTAGCTATATCAAGCCTAGCCGTATACTCAATCCTCTGATCAGGCTGAGCCTCCAACTCAAAGTATGCCCTCATCGGAGCTTTACGGGCAGTAGCACAAACAATCTCGTATGAAGTTACACTAGCAATTATTTTACTATCAGTCCTACTAATAAATGGATCCTTCACCCTCTCCACATTAATTATCACACAAGAACAAGTATGGCTAATCTTTCCAGCATGACCCCTAGCAATAATATGATTCGTCTCAACACTAGCAGAAACAAACCGAGCACCATTCGACCTCACCGAAGGAGAATCCGAACTAGTATCAGGCTTTAACGTAGAATATGCCGCAGGACCATTCGCCCTATTCTTCATAGCAGAATATGCAAATATCATTATAATAAATATATTCACAACAACCCTCTTCTTAGGAGCATTCCACAACCCATATATTCCAGAACTCTACACAATTAACTTCACCATCAAATCACTACTACTCACAATTTCCTTCCTATGAATCCGAGCATCCTACCCCCGATTCCGTTATGACCAACTAATGCACTTACTATGAAAGAACTTCCTACCCCTAACACTAGCCCTATGTATATGACACGTATCATTACCCATCCTCCTATCAAGCATCCCCCCACAAACATAAGAAATATGTCTGACAAAAGAGTTACTTTGATAGAGTAAATGATAGAGGTTAAATCCTCTTATTTCTAGAACTATAGGAATTGAACCTACTCCTAAGAACCCAAAACTCTTCGTGCTCCCAATTACACCAAATTCTAATAGTAAGGTCAGCTAATTAAGCTATCGGGCCCATACCCCGAAAATGTTGGTTTATACCCTTCCCGTACTAATTAACCCAACTATCTCCATTCTCATCCTAATAACCATTATACTTGGAACCATTATCGTTATAATTAGCTCCCACTGATTATTTATCTGAATTGGGTTTGAAATAAATATACTTTCCATTATTCCCATTATAATAAAAAAACACAACCCACGAGCCACAGAAGCGTCAACTAAATATTTCCTAACGCAATCAACAGCCTCAATGCTATTAATGATAGCCATTATTATTAATCTAATATTCTCAGGCCAATGAACCGCAATAAAACTATTTAACCCAACAGCCTCCATACTCATAACAACAGCCCTCGCTATAAAATTAGGAATAGCCCCATTCCACTTCTGAGTCCCAGAAGTAACACAAGGCATCCCCCTATCCTCAGGCCTAATCCTACTCACATGACAAAAACTAGCCCCCATATCAGTACTCTATCAAATTCTCCCATCCATCAATCTAAACCTAATCTTAACTCTATCAATTTTATCCATTATAATCGGAGGCTGAGGGGGACTAAACCAAACCCAACTACGAAAAATCATAGCCTACTCATCAATCGCTCATATAGGCTGAATAACAGCAGTCTTACCATATAATCCCACCATAACACTACTAAACCTAATTATTTATATTATCATAACTTCCACCATATTCACACTATTCATAGCTAACTCAACCACAACTACCTTGTCACTATCACATACATGAAACAAAACGCCAATTATAACTATCCTAGTTCTCACCACCCTCCTATCAATAGGAGGACTCCCCCCACTATCAGGATTTATACCAAAATGAATAATCATCCAAGAAATAACAAAAAATAACAGCATCATCCTACCCACCTTCATAGCAATCACAGCACTACTAAATCTGTACTTCTACACACGACTCATATACTCCACCACACTCACAATATTTCCCTCCACAAACAATATCAAAATAAAATGACAATTCTCAACTACAAAACGAATAACTCTCCTACCAACAATAACCGTATTATCCACCATACTACTACCGCTCACACCAATCCTCTCAATTCTACAATAGGAATTTAGGTTAAATAGACCAAGAGCCTTCAAAGCTCTAAGCAAGTATAATTTACTTAATTCCTGATAAGGACTGCAAGACCATATCTTACATCAATTGAATGCAAATCAAACACTTTAATTAAGCTAAATCCTCACTAGATTGGTGGGCTCCACCCCCACGAGACTTTAGTTAACAGCTAAACACCCTAAACAACTGGCTTCAATCTACTTCTCCCGCCGCAAGAAAAAAAAGGCGGGAGAAGCCCCGGCAGAGTTTGAAGCTGCTCCTTTGAATTTGCAATTCAATGTGTTAATTCACTACAGGACTTGGTAAAAAGAGGGATCAAACCTCTGTTCTTAGATTTACAGTCTATTGCTTTACTCAGCCATTTTACCCATGTTCATCAACCGCTGATTATTTTCAACTAACCACAAAGACATCGGTACCCTTTATCTCCTATTTGGTGCCTGAGCTGGCATGGTAGGAACCGGCTTAAGCTTACTTATCCGCGCCGAACTAGGCCAACCCGGAACTCTACTTGGAGATGATCAAATCTACAACGTAGTTGTAACTGCACATGCATTCGTAATAATTTTCTTTATAGTGATACCTATTATAATCGGAGGATTTGGCAACTGACTAGTTCCTCTAATGATTGGAGCCCCTGATATAGCATTCCCTCGGATAAACAATATAAGCTTTTGACTCCTCCCCCCTTCCTTCCTATTACTCCTAGCATCCTCAATAGTTGAAGCCGGAGCAGGAACAGGCTGAACCGTATACCCTCCTCTGGCAGGTAACCTAGCCCATGCAGGAGCCTCAGTAGACCTAACCATCTTTTCCCTACACCTGGCAGGTGTTTCCTCAATTCTAGGAGCTATTAATTTCATCACAACTATCATTAATATAAAACCCCCTGCAATATCACAATATCAAACTCCCCTGTTCGTGTGATCCGTACTAATTACTGCCGTTTTACTCCTCCTCTCGCTTCCTGTATTAGCAGCTGGCATTACAATACTACTTACAGACCGAAACCTAAATACAACCTTCTTTGACCCAGCAGGAGGAGGAGACCCTGTCTTATATCAACACCTATTCTGATTCTTTGGACACCCTGAAGTGTATATTCTCATCTTGCCTGGATTTGGAATGATTTCCCACATCGTGACCTACTACTCAGGGAAAAAAGAGCCATTTGGGTACATAGGAATGGTATGAGCCATAATATCAATTGGGTTCCTAGGATTTATTGTATGAGCCCATCATATATTTACAGTAGGAATAGACGTTGATACACGAGCCTACTTCACATCAGCTACCATAATTATTGCCATCCCAACCGGAGTAAAAGTCTTTAGTTGACTAGCAACACTTCATGGAGGCAATATCAAATGATCCCCCGCTATAATGTGAGCCCTAGGCTTCATCTTCCTTTTTACAGTCGGAGGCCTAACTGGAATTGTTTTAGCCAACTCTTCCCTCGATATCGTCCTCCATGATACATACTATGTAGTAGCACACTTCCACTACGTACTATCTATAGGAGCCGTATTCGCCATCATAGGAGGATTCGTACATTGATTTCCCCTATTCTCAGGCTACACTCTCAATGATACATGGACCAAAATCCACTTCGCAATCATATTTGTAGGTGTTAACATGACTTTCTTCCCACAACACTTCTTAGGACTATCTGGTATACCACGACGATACTCTGATTACCCAGACGCATATACAATATGAAATACTATTTCATCTATAGGCTCATTCATCTCACTAACAGCAGTTATACTAATAATTTTCATTATCTGAGAAGCATTTGCATCCAAACGAGAAGTCTCAACTGTAGACCTAACCACAACAAACCTAGAGTGACTAAACGGATGTCCTCCACCATACCACACATTTGAAGAACCCACATATGTTAACCTAAAATAAGAAAGGAAGGAATCGAACCCCCTGTTATTGGTTTCAAGCCAACACCATAGCCACTATGTCTCTCTCAATAAATGAGATGTTAGTAAAACATTACATAATCTTGTCAAGATTAAATTACAGGTGAAAATCCCGTACATCTCATATGGCATATCCCATACAGCTAGGCTTTCAAGACGCAACATCACCCATCATAGAAGAGCTGCTACACTTTCACGACCATACACTGATAATTGTCTTTCTAATCAGCTCACTAGTACTTTATATTATCTCACTGATATTAACAACAAAACTAACCCATACCAGCACCATAGACGCACAAGAAGTAGAAACAATCTGAACCATTCTACCAGCCATTATTCTAATCATGATTGCTCTTCCATCCCTACGAATTCTATATATGATAGACGAAATCAATAACCCATCTCTCACAGTAAAGACTATAGGACATCAATGATACTGAAGCTATGAGTATACAGACTATGAAGACTTAACCTTTGATTCCTATATAATTCCAACATCAGAATTAAAACCAGGAGAACTACGATTGTTAGAAGTAGATAACCGAGTTGTATTGCCCATAGAGATAACAATTCGAATATTAATCTCTTCCGAAGACGTCCTGCACTCATGAGCAGTCCCTTCTTTAGGACTAAAAACGGATGCAATTCCAGGTCGCCTAAATCAAACAACTCTTATATCAACTCGCCCAGGTCTATACTACGGCCAATGCTCAGAAATCTGCGGATCAAATCACAGCTTCATACCAATCGTTCTCGAACTAGTCCCACTAAAATATTTTGAAAAATGATCTGCATCAATACTATAGAATCATCAAGAAGCTACGCCAGCGTTAACCTTTTAAGTTAAAGACTGAGAGCATACTACTCTCCTTGATGACATGCCTCAACTAGACACATCAACGTGACCTACAATAATCTTATCCATATTTCTAATTCTCTTTATTATACTCCAATTAAAAATCTCAAAACATAATTTTCACTACAATCCAGAATTAATAACAACAAAAACACCAAAACAAAATACCCCCTGAGAAACAAAATGAACGAAAATCTATTTACCTCTTTCATTACCCCTATAATACTAGGCCTTCCCCTTGTAACTCTTATCGTTTTATTTCCTAGCTTATTATTTCCCACGTCAGACCGGTTAGTCAACAACCGCCTCATCTCCCTCCAACAATGATTACTTCAACTTGTATCAAAACAAATAATAAGTATTCACAACACTAAGGGACAAACATGAACATTAATATTGGTATCCCTAATCCTATTCATTGGATCCACAAATTTACTAGGCCTATTACCTCACTCATTTACACCAACTACACAACTATCAATAAATCTAGGCATAGCCATTCCCCTATGAGCAGGAACCGTAATCACAGGCTTTCGCAATAAAACTAAAGCATCACTTGCCCACTTGCTACCACAAGGGACACCCACCCCACTGATCCCAATACTAGTAATTATTGAAACCATCAGCCTCTTTATTCAACCAGTAGCCCTTGCTGTACGACTAACAGCCAACATCACAGCAGGACACTTACTAATTCACTTAATCGGAGGAGCCACCCTTGCACTAATAACAATCAGCACCACAACAGCACTTATTACATTCATTATTCTAATTCTACTAACCATTCTCGAATTCGCAGTAGCTATAATTCAAGCCTACGTATTCACTCTCCTAGTTAGCTTATACCTGCATGACAACACATAATGACACACCAAACCCATGCTTATCACATAGTAAATCCGAGCCCTTGACCCCTCACAGGAGCACTATCCGCTCTCCTAATGACATCTGGCCTCACCATATGATTCCACTTCAACTCAACAGCCCTACTAGCCTTGGGTCTAACAACAAATATACTTACAATATACCAGTGATGACGAGATGTTATCCGAGAAAGTACCTTTCAAGGCCACCATACTCCAGCCGTCCAAAAAGGCCTTCGCTACGGAATAATCCTCTTCATTATCTCTGAAGTCTTATTCTTTACTGGGTTCTTCTGAGCCTTCTACCACTCAAGTCTTGCCCCCACACCAGAACTAGGCGGCTGCTGACCCCCAACAGGCATTAATCCACTTAATCCCCTAGAAGTCCCATTACTCAATACCTCTGTCCTTCTAGCATCAGGAGTTTCCATTACCTGAGCTCACCATAGCCTCATAGAAGGAGACCGTAACCACATACTACAAGCTCTATTCATCACCATCACGCTAGGCGTATACTTCACACTGCTACAAGCATCAGAATATTATGAAGCACCCTTTACAATCTCAGATGGAGTTTACGGCTCAACCTTTTTTGTAGCCACAGGATTCCATGGCCTCCATGTCATCATTGGATCCACCTTCTTAATTGTCTGCTTTTTCCGCCAACTAAAATTTCACTTCACCTCTAGCCACCATTTCGGTTTTGAAGCCGCCGCCTGATACTGACACTTCGTAGACGTAGTATGACTCTTCCTCTACGTATCCATCTATTGATGAGGCTCATGTCCTTTTAGTATTAATTAGTACAACTGACTTCCAATCAGTTAGTTTCGGTCTAGTCCGAAAAAGAACAATAAACCTTATAATTACTCTCCTAACTAATTTTACACTAGCTACATTGCTCATAGCTATCGCATTCTGACTTCCCCAACTAAACGTGTACTCAGAAAAAACAAGCCCCTACGAATGCGGATTTGACCCCATGGGATCCGCTCGCCTCCCCTTCTCCATAAAATTTTTCCTAGTAGCCATCACATTTCTCCTCTTCGACCTAGAAATTGCACTACTCCTACCACTACCATGAGCCTCACAAACAACCAACTTAAACACAATGCTTACCATAGCCCTCTTCCTAATTATTCTACTAGCCGCAAGCCTAGCCTACGAATGAACCCAAAAAGGACTAGAATGAACCGAATATGGTATTTAGTTTAAAATAAAATAAATGATTTCGACTCATTAGATTATGATTAAACTCATAACTACCAAATGTCCCTTGTATATATAAATATTATGATAGCATTCGCAGTGTCTTTCACAGGACTATTAATATACCGATCCCACCTCATATCTTCCCTCCTATGTCTAGAAGGAATAATACTATCCTTATTCGTCATAGCTACCCTAATGATCCTAAACTCACACTTCACCTTAGCTAGTATAATACCCATTATTCTACTAGTTTTCGCAGCCTGCGAAGCAGCACTAGGCCTATCCCTACTAGTTATGGTATCAAACACATACGGTACCGACTACGTCCAAAACCTTAACTTACTGCAATGCTAAAATATATCATTTCCACAATAATACTTATACCCTTAACCTGACTATCAAAAAATAACATAATCTGAATCAACTCCACACTTCACAGCTTATTAATTAGCCTTACAAGCCTACTCCTTATAAACCAATTCGGCGACAATAGCCTCAACTTCTCATCAACTTTCTTCTCCGATTCCTTATCTACCCCTCTACTAATCCTAACCATATGACTTCTCCCCTTAATAATCATAGCCAGCCAACACCACCTATCAAAAGAAAGCCTAGCCCGAAAAAAACTCTTCATCTCAATACTGATCCTATTACAACTATTCCTAATCATAACATTTTCTGCTGCAGAACTAATCCTCTTCTATGTTATATTCGAAGCAACATTAATCCCTACACTCATTATCATCACTCGATGAGGAAACCAAACAGAACGCCTAAATGCCGGCCTCTACTTCCTGTTTTATACACTAGCAGGATCCCTACCCCTACTTGTTGCACTAATATATATTCAAAACACAATAGGATCCCTAAACTTTCTAATCCTCCAATACTGAGTACAACCAATACCCAACTCCTGATCTAACGTCTTCATATGACTAGCATGCATAATAGCCTTCATAGTAAAAATACCACTATACGGACTCCACCTTTGACTACCTAAAGCCCACGTAGAAGCCCCAATTGCAGGCTCCATAGTTCTTGCAGCAATTTTACTAAAACTAGGAGGATATGGCATACTACGAATTACACTACTCCTAAATCCAATCACCAACTTCATAGCATATCCATTCATCATACTATCACTATGAGGCATAATTATAACCAGCTCAATCTGCCTTCGTCAAACAGACTTAAAATCACTTATCGCATACTCCTCCGTCAGCCACATGGCACTTGTTATCGTCGCTATCCTTATTCAAACACCCTGAAGCTACATAGGAGCTACCGCACTAATAATCGCCCATGGCCTCACGTCCTCCATACTTTTCTGCCTAGCAAACTCCAACTACGAACGAATTCATAGCCGTACAATAATCCTAGCCCGTGGCCTACAAACACTCCTCCCACTAATGGCTACCTGATGACTCCTAGCAAGTCTAACTAATCTAGCTCTACCCCCAACAATCAACCTAATCGGAGAACTATTTGTAGTAACATCAACCTTTTCATGATCTAATATCACAATCATTTTAATAGGACTTAACATGATAATCACTGCCCTATACTCCCTCTACATACTAATTATAACACAACGGGGTAAATATACATATCACATCAACAACATTTCACCTTCATTCACACGAGAAAACGCACTCATATCACTCCACATACTGCCACTACTACTTCTGTCCCTAAACCCAAAAATTATCCTAGGCCCCCTGTACTGTAAATATAGTTTAAAAAAAACATTAGATTGTGAATCTAACAATAGAAGCCTGCCACCTTCTTATTTACCGAAAAAGCATGCAAGAACTGCTAACTCTATGCCCCCATGTTTAACAACATGGCTTTTTCAAACTTTTAAAGGATAGTAGTTATCCATTGGTCTTAGGAACCAAAAAATTGGTGCAACTCCAAATAAAAGTAATAAACTTATTTCCCTCCCTCACGCTAGCTACCCTAATTCTACTAACCACACCCATCATAACAACCAGTCTCAGCACCCATAAATCCACCAATTATCCACTTTACGTAAAAACAATCACTTCATATGCCTTTATCACCAGCATAATCCCCATAATAATATTTATTCACACAGGACAAGAAATAATTATTTCAAACTGACACTGATTAACTATTCAAACCCTTAAACTCTCATTAAGCTTCAAAATAGACTATTTTTCAATAATATTTATCCCAGTAGCACTATTCGTCACATGATCTATCATAGAATTCTCAATATGATATATACACTCAGACCCCAACATCAACCAATTTTTCAAATACTTACTCTTATTCCTCATCACAATACTCATTCTCGTCACTGCGAACAATCTTTTCCAACTATTTATTGGCTGGGAAGGAGTTGGAATTATATCATTTTTACTAATCGGGTGGTGATATGGACGAGCAGACGCAAACACAGCAGCCCTACAAGCAATCCTATATAACCGTGTAGGTGACATCGGATTTATCCTAACAATAGCATGATTCCTGACTAACCTCAATACCTGAGATCTCCAACAAATCCTTATACTAAAACCAGACAACTCAAACCTCCCCCTAATAGGGCTGATTCTAGCCGCAACTGGAAAATCAGCACAATTTGGCCTACACCCGTGACTGCCCTCCGCAATAGAAGGCCCAACACCCGTCTCAGCACTACTTCACTCAAGCACAATAGTAGTAGCAGGCATCTTCCTATTAATTCGCTTTTATCCACTAACAGAAAATAACAAACTTGTCCAATCCATCATACTATGCCTAGGAGCTATCACCACATTATTTACAGCAATATGTGCCCTTACCCAAAATGACATTAAAAAAATTATCGCCTTCTCCACATCCAGCCAGCTCGGCCTCATAATAGTAACAATTGGAATTAACCAACCCCACCTAGCATTTCTCCACATCTGCACCCACGCCTTCTTCAAAGCCATATTATTCATATGCTCCGGTTCCATTATCCACAACCTGAACAACGAACAGGATATTCGAAAAATAGGAGGCCTATTCAAAACTATACCATTTACCACAACAGCCCTCATTATTGGCAGTCTTGCACTAACAGGAATACCTTTCCTCACCGGATTCTACTCCAAAGACCTAATTATTGAATCTGCCAACACGTCATATACCAACGCCTGAGCCCTCCTAATAACACTAATCGCCACCTCTTTCACAGCCATCTACAGCACCCGCATTATCTTCTTTGCTCTCCTAGGACAACCCCGATTCCCAACTCTTATTACTATTAATGAAAACAACCCACTCCTAACTAACTCAATCAAACGCTTACTAATCGGAAGTCTTTTCGCAGGATTCATCATTTCCAACAATATTCCCCCAACAACAATTCCCCAAATAACCATACCCTATTATTTAAAAATAACCGCCCTAATAATTACAATCCTAGGCTTTATTCTAGCGCTAGAAATCAGCAACACAACCCACTACCTAAAATTCAATCACCCATCAAATATATTCAAATTCTCCAATCTACTAGGATACTATCCTACAATTATACACCGCCTAACCCCTTACATAAATTTAACAATAAGTCAAAAAACAGCATCTTCTCTCCTGGACCTAATCTGACTAGAAACTATCCTACCAAAGACCATTTCACTAACCCAAACAAAAATATCCACCACAATTACAAACCAAAAGGGCCTAATTAAACTATATTTCCTCTCCTTCCTGGTTACAATACTCGTCAGTACAATTTTATTTAATTTCCACGAGTAATCTCCATAATTACTACAACACCAATTAATAAAGATCAGCCAGAAACAATAACTAATCAAGTACCATAACTGTATAAAGCAGCAATCCCCATAGCCTCCTCACTAAAAAACCCAGAATCCCCTGTATCATAAATAACCCAATCCCCCATACCATTAAACTTAAACACAATCTCCACCTCCTTATCTTTCAACACGTAATAAACTATAAAAAACTCCATTAACAAACCAGTAACAAACGCCCCTAAAACAACCTTATTAGAAACCCAAACCTCAGGATACTGCTCAGTAGCTATAGCCGTCGTATAACCAAAAACCACTATTATACCCCCTAAATAAATTAAAAAAACCATTAAACCTAAAAAAGACCCACCAAAATTCAATACAATACCACACCCAACTCCACCACTCACAATTAATCCTAACCCTCCATAGATAGGCGAGGGCTTTGAAGAAAACCCTACAAATCCCATCACAAAAATAACACTTAAAATAAATACAATGTATATTATCATTATTCTCGCATGGAATCTAACCATGACCAATGATATGAAAAACCATCGTTGTCATTCAACTACAAGAACACTAATGATCAACATCCGAAAAACTCACCCACTAATAAAAATTGTAAACAACGCATTCATTGACCTCCCAACCCCATCAAACATCTCATCATGATGAAACTTCGGCTCCCTCTTAGGCATCTGCTTAATTTTACAGATCCTAACAGGCCTATTCCTAGCAATACACTACACACCCGATACAATAACAGCATTCTCCTCCGTAACCCACATTTGCCGAGATGTAAACTACGGCTGAATTATCCGATATTTACACGCAAACGGAGCATCAATATTTTTTATCTGCCTATTCATACATGTAGGACGAGGCCTATATTACGGATCATACACTTTCTTGGAAACATGAAACATAGGAGTAATCCTCCTACTCACAACAATAGCTACAGCATTCATAGGCTACGTCCTGCCATGAGGACAAATATCATTCTGAGGAGCAACGGTTATCACCAACCTTCTCTCAGCAATCCCATATATTGGCACAGACCTAGTCCAATGAATCTGAGGAGGATTCTCAGTAGACAAAGCCACCCTCACCCGATTCTTCGCCTTCCACTTCATCCTCCCATTCATAATTGCAGCCCTAGCTATAGTCCACCTACTTTTCCTCCATGAAACAGGATCCAACAATCCTACAGGAATTCCATCAGACGCAGACAAAATCCCGTTTCACCCTTATTACACCGTCAAAGACATTCTAGGTGCCATACTACTAATTCTCACCCTAATACTACTAGTATTATTCACACCAGATCTACTCGGAGACCCAGACAACTATACCCCAGCAAACCCACTCAACACACCCCCTCACATCAAGCCTGAGTGATACTTCCTATTTGCATACGCAATCCTACGATCTATTCCTAACAAATTAGGAGGAGTTCTAGCTCTAATCCTCTCGATCTTAATCCTAGCACTCGTACCTTTTCTCCACACATCTAAACAACAGAGCATGATATTCCGACCAATCAGTCAATGCATATTTTGGATTCTAGTAGCAGACCTACTAACACTCACATGAATTGGAGGACAACCAGTTGAAGACCCCTATATCACCATGGGGCAACTAGCATCCATCATATATTTTCTCATTATTCTAGTAATAATACCAATAGCTAGCACCATCGAAAACAACCTCCTAAAATGAAGATAAGTCTTTGTAGTACAATTAATACGCTGGCCTTGTAAACCAGAGAAGGAGAACAATCAACCTCCCCAAGACTCAAGGAAGAAGCTATAGCCCCACTATCAACACCCAAAGCTGAAGTTCTACTTAAACTATTCCCTGAACCACTATTAATTATATCTATCAATATATTTCCAAAAACATCAAGAGCCTTCCCAGTATTAAATCCACTAAAACTTTTAAACAGACAACACAAACTCCCCACTCTACAAGCTTACACCCACACAAACATGAAATCAACACCATACAATGCAAACGAATATGTGCACAGCACATCACACGGCTTACTTCATGCGTGTGGGTATGTACATTAACATTAATGTAATATAGATATGATATGTATATAGTACATTACATGATTTGCCCCATGCGTATAGGCATGTACATTAGTATTAATGTAATAAGGACATAATATGTATATAGTACATTACATGGTTTACCCCTTGCATATAAGCATGTACAGTTTAATTCACCGAAAGTACATAGTACATTTTAATGCTTAATTATACATGGCACATAATGTCAAATCCGTCCTTGTCAACATGCGTATCCTGTCCATTAGATCACGAGCTTAACGACCATGCCGCGTGAAACCAGCAACCCGCTTGGCAGGGATCCCTCTTCTCGCTCCGGGCCCATTAATTGTGGGGGTAGCTATTTAATGAATTTTATCAGACATCTGGTTCTTTCTTCAGGGCCATCTCACCTAAAATCGCCCACTCTTTCCTCTTAAATAAGACATCTCGATGGACTAATGACTAATCAGCCCATGCTCACACATAACTGTGGTGTCATACATTTGGTATTTTTTAATTTTTGGGGATGCTTGGACTCAGCTATGGCCGTCTGAGGCCCTGACCCGGAGCATGAATTGTAGCTGGACTTAACTGCATCTTGAGCATCCCCATAATGGTAGGCACGGGCATCATAGTTAATGGTCACAGGACATAACCATCACACCACTCACCCCATACCTTTATTCTCCCCCTCCCTCTAAATATTTACTACCATTTTTAACACACTCCTCCCTAGATACTAACATAAAAAATTTCCCACCCCAATACTCAAATATATACTCCAATTAAGGTAAATATATAAGTGCCTGGGTCTTTTACATGACACATG